CAAATTGAGAGCAATGCCTATTGTACCTTCTTCAAATTCTACTAATTCACCTGCCATTACTTCATCAAGGCCGTGAATACGAGCAATACCGTCACCTACTTGAAGTACGGTACCAGTATTCGCAATCTTTACTTCTCTATTATATTGTTCAATACGTTCACGGATAATATTACTAATTTCGTCAGCTCGAAGAGTTGCCATTAGTGTCTCTTTTTTCTTTTTCGGAAACAAAGGGAAAAAATAATGCCTAAACTCTAAACTAAAGTAAAAATAGAAGGGCTAATCAGTTATTTCTTCCATGGCCCCGAGGATTCCGATATTAGCACTGATAGTACGGAAGTGTAATTCACTATTCAAACAACTATTCAGAGTTCCTAGAGCTCCCTGTAAGGCTTGTTGGAAAACTTCTTGTCGAACCTGATTAATCGCTCTTTGTTGTTCAAAATGAAGGGTTTCATTTTTATAATTTTCTAATTGTTCCAAACTATAAGAAGTAGCATTAATCAAATTGCATTTTTCTCGTTCTATCTCAGAATATCCATTCATTCGATATTCATCCGCTTCTATTTCCACTTTACGTAAACGAGCCCGCGCCTTTTCGAGCTGCTCAATGGCTCCTCTACGTAATTCTTCCGAATTTTGAATAGTACTCAAAATCCTCTGTTTTCGATTATCTAATAAATCATTTAATGAAAGTAGATTATCTTACCATTCATTTGACAATTTTCATGATCTCTTCCCGAACCAAACATGAATCTTTCAATTCATTTGGCTCTCACGCTCAATTTTTTATTTTATGGGCATTCCCATATCTTTGAATGAGCCTATCCTTTCTATTTCTGTTTGTTTGAAAACATATCAAAACCGATAAAAGACCCAGAATATTAGGAGGACTCTTCCGACCCGACAAAAAATCTATAATTTTCAGCAAAGTTGTTTCTTTATCGTTATTTGTTCTTTACTTATTACTTAACTTAGTTTATATTTTATATATTCTTAATTTATATATTTCTATGTTTCTTTCCATTTTTATTTTCAATTCCATTCCAAAATGGAAAGAAATCCAAATAAATATATAAATATATATATTAGAAATTTTCTATTTTCATTTTATTTTTATTCCAATCCAAAAATGATTCTTTTTTATACATAGGTCGTCGATTTGGCATTGGATAATAAAGGGAACCTTGCCCTTTTTTCTAGGAAATGGTTCCAATCGATTTTCTCGATATGAGTGTTCTATATCGGAAAAATTACCAACTATTCTATTTAAAACCACTTCGGTACTAACGTAGTGGTAGAAAGAGTACCGTGTTGTGCCCAGACTTCAAACAGTTTAGCTTTAACCATGTTAATGGTCTCACATTATTGGTTAATAGAGAATCAAAGTTGACTTACCAATGAATCACGAAATGCTATGGTTCTTACATATGACATATGATTTCTGAATGGATTCAGAAGGAATTCGCCGAGATCGTGCACTTTTTTTCTATTCGTTTATATCCTATAACTATAATATATCCTATAACTATAATATAATAAATGGAATACTCAAACTATAATAAAACTATAAACTATAATATAATAAATACTAATATAATTAGAATATCTTAGAATATCAAAATAAGATTAAAAAATTAATAATATTCATGAAATTAATTAGAAAATGAGAAATATAAGAAATAATTAATATAAATAATAATATAGATAGAAATAAATAGAAAAAAAAATGCAGCCGGTTGGATCCAACCTATTCTTGAAATATACAACTCGCACACACTCCCTTTCCAAAAAAAATCAATACACCAAGCACTACACTTAGATTTATTGGATTTGTTGCTAAAATATCGGTATTAAACCCGAAACTCCCGGCGGATGGCCAGTGGCCTAAGGAAACGAAAGAATCGGTTACATTTTTCATATGCTCTCCTCTTATAGACTTATAGATAGGACTAACAAAGAACAGAGTTCTTTTTATATCACTTGGCTCGCCCTTTTTTTATCGATTTCTTTTTCTGAATTTACCACTTTGAATGGGAGTAGATTCAATCTATTTATTGAATTTTATGGAATTGGAGAATTCCAATATTTCTTATTTTGTTTTCTTCTTTTTTGAGGTTTCCAATAAGAAAATATACTTATTAAGTTATTAAGTGAAGTCCTAAGTCTCATGTAAATTGTGAAAATTCTTCTTTTCTTTGTTCAAACTTAACCTAAAAGAAAAAAATACGTTATGTACTTTGTTTAAATTCTATTTCCATTCTAGGGTGAAATTAAACAAAAGGATTTGCAAATAAAAGTGCTAATGCCACGACCAGTCCATAAATTGTTAAAGCTTCCATAAAAGCTAGACTAAGCAATAAAGTACCTCGTATTTTACCTTCTGCTTCTGGTTGTCTCGCAATACCTTCTACGGCTTGGCCTGCAGCAGTACCTTGACCAACTCCAGGTCCAATAGAAGCAAGCCCTACGGCCAATCCAGCAGCAATAACGGAAGCGGCAGAAATAAGTGGATTCATGATAGGTTCCTCGTACCAAAAAAAAAGGGTTAATGATACAATCAACCAATGAATTATTACTTATTTATTGGAAATTGGAATTGGATTTGCTCACTAAAATCTATCGAGTCGAAATAAGTAAAACTGAAAAAAAAATAATATATATAATATAGAGAGGGATAACCCCTATATAACTTATATAACTAGTATATCTAATATCACATATACATTTTTTTCTTTCCTAACGTAAACAAACCACTCGCTTTTTATATGGAATCGGATTTTAGGCTAGAATAAATCTTCGAAAGATATTAAAGATATACAGAGTCTGCGGCTGGACTTCTAGACATTCCATATATCTAGTGTGACCCCTCTCCTCTAACCGGCCCGTCATTTCGTAATATCGTCTATCTTTCCTCCTACAACCCTAGTTGTATATACATACGGATTTGTATCTATTATGTTCCCCAACCAAGAGGCAGATAGATTATCTTGAACATGCACTGCCTCAATTGGGATAAGCTAAAACAAGACTATTTGGAAAACTAATTAATGATGACCCTCCATGGATTCCCCTATATAAGCCGCGGCTAAAGTTGCAAAAATAAGAGCTTGAATACCGCTTGTAAATAATCCAAGAAACATGACAGGTATAGGAACTACTGAAGGTACTAAAGAAACAAGAACAACAACTACTAATTCATCAGCCAATATATTCCCGAAAAGTCGAAAACTAAGAGATAAAGGTTTTGTGAAATCTTCTAGGATGTTAATTGGTAAAAGTATTGGAGTTGGTTGAATGTATTTTCCGAAATAACCCAATCCTTTTTTTGTAAGACCCGCATAAAAATATGCCGCTGACGTGGGTAAGGCTAAAGCAACAGTAGTATTTATATCATTCGTGGGGGCGGCTAACTCCCCATGAGGTAACTGTATTATTTTCCAAGGTAAAAGGGCACCTGACCAATTAGAAACAAAAATAAACAGGAACATAGTTCCAATAAAGGGAACCCAAGGACCATATTCTTCTCCAATCTGAGTTTTGCTCAAGTCTCGAATAAATTCAAGGACATATTCGAAGAAATTCTGACCATCAGTCGGAACGGTTTGTGGATTTCGAACAGCTATGATGACTGAACCTAATAAGATAGCAATTACGACCCAAGAAGTGATAAGTACTTGGGCATGAATTTGTAAACCTCCTATTTGCCAATATAGATGTTGGCCTACTTCTAAACCTGATATATCGTATAACCCTTTAAGTGTTTTAATGGAACATGGGATAACATTCATATTGTCCTCTGACAGAAATCGAACTTCAAAAAAATAATTATTTGGATTCAATCATCTCTTTATCAACTCATTTACTTTCATCATTAATCATTAGGATACCAAAAAATCATAAATCATAATATAAAATAGAATATATCATATATATATAATATATAGAATATAATATCAATATCCCATTTGATCTATTTTTCAAAATTCAAGACAAGAATAGTAACCGATCCAGAAAATCCAAATAATTAACTAAAATCTTATTATTCTTAATTATAACATAATAATAATCAACGACTTCTTATATAGCTAGAACGCCCCTCACAAATTGCAGATACTAATTTGTTAAGAATCAATCGGATTGAGGCTATAGCGTCATCGTTGACTGGAATCGAAATATCTGCAAGATCTGGGTCACAATTTGTATCGATTAAACAAATCGTTGGAATCCCCAAAATAACACATTCTCGAAGAGCTGTATATTCTTCTTGCTGATCAACGATGATTACGATATCGGGCAACCCGGTCATATATTTGATCCCACCCAGATATGTTTGTAAAGTAGATAATTTTCTCTTCGCCGTTGCTGCATCTCTTTTTGGTAAACGGTTGAGTTTCCCCATCTTTTGTTCTGCTCTTAAGTCTCTGAACTTAAGAAGTCTCGTTTCCGTAGTGGACCAATTCGTTAGCATACCGCCAAGCCATTTTTTATTAACATAATGACATCGAGCCCTTATTGCAGCTGATGCTACTAAATCCGCTGCTTTATTTTTGGTACCAACGATTAAGAAGGTTTTTCCTCTACTTGCTGCATCAAAAACTAAATCACAGGCTTCTGATAAAAAACGAGCAGTTCTAGTAAGATTTGTAATATGAATACCTTTGCGCTTTGCAGAGATGTAAGGAGCCATTCTAGGATTCCATTTCTTAGTGCCATGACCAAAATGAACTCCTGCTTGCATCATCTCTTCCAAATGGATGTTCCAATATCTTCTTGTCATTTTTTCCACGCTTTCTCTTTTTGCATAAATAAATAATAGTTCCTACGGAACCTTCTACCCTACCGGGATTGGCCGTTGATACACAACTCAAACCATTCGTTTTTTTTTTTTTTTTACTTCATTTTATTTATTACCAAATCAATAACTAGAAAGTCAAAAAAATCTCTCCTTAGGAATTAGAAAATCGCGTAAATGATTTTTCTGGTGTGTTATAGAAATTGTTTGGGACGCAAGAACAAAAAAATTCTCTATGGTGTAACAAAATATCTCTCATTTCCAACTCAAATAGATTTTGCTTTTTGCTTTCCAAATGAATGGTTTTGTCTTGCCTTGAACGGTGCATTAATTTTTGGAATCCAGTACCGACCGGGATAATCCCTCCCAGAACAACATTTTCTTTCAGACCCTTCAACCAATCAATACGACCTCGTATAGCAGCTTTTGCTAAAACTCTAGCAGTTTCTTGAAAACTTGCTTCGGATATGAAACTTTGAGTATTCAGAGATGCCCTCGTTATTCCCAATAAAATTGCGCGATAACAGATCGTTTCGTCTAAAGCACGCCCTGCTCGTTCCGCTCGCAACAATCCAATTAATTCTCCGGGTAAAAAAACATTAGACATTCCATCTTCTGAAACCAACACTTTTGATGTTACTTGCCGTACAATAATTTCTATATGTCTATTATGGATCTGTACCCCCTGGGATCGATAAACCTTTTGGATCTTATTAACCAAAGAGATACGACTTTGGGCTATAGTTAACTCAGCCCCAATTAAGGATCCCCAGGGAATTCCAAGAATTTTTGGTATACGTTCGTTCCAACCTTCAAATCTCTTTTCAAGGTTCATCGATATTGAACCAATCGAACGCACTTCTAAGATTTGTTCCACTTTTGGAAGACCTTGCGTTATATCACCAGATCGAGATTTTTCATATATAAATGTAACTAATGTATCTCCCTCAGAAAGGGTTTCTCCATAATGTCCATGAACAGTCGCTCCTAGAGTGGCCAAATAGGGCTTAGCTGATCTTATAACTAAGGAGTCAGCATGCACAATTAAAATTTGACCAAATTTTTGGATGTGTGGTCCATATTTAAATAGACATATGCTTTCACAAAGAAATTGTCCAATAATCGTTATTGTGGATGTCTCTTCACAATAATTGTGATGTAGAAAGCACCAATTCAAATGCAATGGATTCAAAATGATGTTATTGCATGAACCGGGATTATAAATCCTCCTATTTTCATCTATTAAACAGTATTTAAATACTTCAAGTACTTGAAAAATCGGTTTCCAATTGTCAAGTAGCCAATATTTTTTTAACAAGATCTGATTATGAGTTCTTAAATGGTAAGATGAATAAAAATTCACTATTTTAGGTGCAATAGTACCTAAAGGGCCCCATGAATCCCTAATTGGAGTTATGGGATTCGATTCTTTTGTCACATTGTTATATTTTGAACCATTGAATGGACCAACCCGAGAACAATTGAATGATGACAAAATTCTCAAAGATTGGCATTCCTTATTTCGATTCAACAACGTACCAATAGTTCCTTGATGCTGGGTAAATAATGGAATCTTCACTTTGGAATAAAAAGGATTAATATTGGTGCGATCTAATTCATTTTTGGGAATCCATCCTGAACTCGATGTATCATACCGTTTTCCAGTATATGAAATCGTAGACTTGCCTAACTCAATTCTTAGGAAATCACGAATCAGATTATTTACCCTTACTTCAACAAAGGAAGCATGAACTTCTTCTATAGGACCATTTTTTTCTTGGTCCCAATTCAATACTAAGCAAGTCCGAACTAATTGAATATTTGTGTGAGAAATTCCTCGAATTGACTTTCCATTTCCATAAAGAATATAATTGACAACTCTAAGTTGGACATTTTCTTTTTCCTGCAAGAGATCTTGCGGGAAAAGTTTTGCAAAATTTATCCCATCAGCTATTTCATATGTGACTACAGGACGAACTAAAACAAAATACTTGTTTTTTGTGGGTGTGATCCGTTGGACATAGATCCAATTTTGCAAATTTTTGGATTCCTTAGCATTCTTTTTTTTTTTCATTCCCGGTGGTATCAAAATGCCGCTGTGTCTGGATATCTTATCTGTCTCTCCGGGAAAATGAATATCTCCAGAAAATATTTTCAGTTCCATACTTTTTTTTTTTCTCTCCACTCGGACTAATCCACCTACTCGGCTTCTTTTATTTAAAGCGAGTTGTGTATCTACTCCAATGATACTATTGTTCTGTACCATTATGGACGAAGATCCGGGTAAGATATGTACTTCTTCGGGAATAAAAAAAAATCGATCTACTTTCATTTTGTATTTCGGACTAAATTCTTTTGCTCCTCGATATTCAATCAAATCTTCTTTTTTCACGAGGAAATCCACCTCTACGGTCCCATATTTAGTAATACCCGAACTCTTTCTTCTGTATCGTGGATCATCAAAATAAGCAAGAATACTATTTCTACGTAAAATACCATTTATGGGTATTTCAATCGAAATACCCATAAATGGTATTAGTTCTTTCTCTAGTTCTTGATCATATTGTAATGGTATGAGAAATCTATTTCTTCGCCTTTTCGCCAAGAAATCAGAGCTCTCTTGGAGAATTGAAGGATATATGAAATTCCAATGACCATTGGGTATGATTCGATCAAGTCTTAAATAGTCAAGAATTTCCCTATCTTTTTTATTAGATTTAGATTTATTAGAAGGATCCAACAATTTATGTCTTACTCGATCATTAGTGATTGAGAGGTCAGAGATATATCTTTCGTCGACAGAAAAAGAATGAATATTCAGTTGATCTTGATCCTTGTGGAGCGAAAAACAAGCTATACTGGATCTGTACGGACTTCCTGCTAATATCCATAAATGACTTGTTTTGGGTAATAGATGAACATTACTATATGTATATTCAGGTGCATGGTAGACATCGGTACTCCAGTGCATTTCTCCCTCTGATTCAGAATAAATATGTTTTCGAACCCTCTCTTTCAAATTCAAAGTGGACGTTCCGGCACGAATTTCAGCAATCACTTGTTCAGATTCTACATATTGATCATTTTGAACTAAAATTAAACTTTTTGGTGGAATATTCACACTATGTATAATATCCCGACTCTCAATAGTTACATACAAGTCTATAGAACATAAAAAAGCAGGATGCCCATGGCGGGTACGTGTGGGATGAACCAAATACTCATTGAACTTTATTTTTCCATTAGAAGGAGCTCGTACATGTTCGGCAGTACCACCTGTGAATACTCCACCCGTATGAAACGTTCTTAGTGTTAGTTGAGTCCCTGGTTCCCCGATTGATTGACCCGCAATAATACCTACGGCTTCCCCTAATTCGACCAGGTCGCCGTGGGTGGGGCTTCTGCCATAACATAATTGACAGATCCAAGATGTATTCCTGCAAGTAAAAGGGGTTCGAATATATATTCGTTGGGTTCCAGAGGTTATGAATCGATTGGCAAGTCCAATCCCAATATCTTGATTTCGAGTGGCAATGCATCGTATCCCCATATATATATCGTCTGCTAATACACGACCAATTAGGGTTTGGGCAAAAATTGTTTCTGTCATCCCATTTCGAGGACTGACGGAAATACCTCGGATAGTACCACAATCTGTTCTACGTACAATAATGTGTTGAACTACTTCAACAAGTCTACGCGTGAGATACCCAGCATCTGATGTTCGTACAGCGGTATCCACGACTCCTTTTCGAGCTCCGTAGCAGGAAATTATATATTCTGTCAAAGAAAGTCCTTCGCGTAAATTGCTTTGAATGGGTAAATCAATCATTTGTCCTTGAGGGTCCGACATTAATCCTCTCATACCTACTAATTGATGTACCTGAGATGCATTTCCTCTAGCTCCTGAAAAGGACATTAGATGTACTGGATTAGAAGGATCAGTCATCCGAAAATTAGGATTCATTTCTTGTCTCAAATATTCACTTGTGGCATACCATATTTCAATGGATTGACGTAATTTTTCTACCGCGTGTACATTCCCATAATGATGGTGTTTCTCCAAAATAAAACTTTGTTTTTCAGCATCTTGGACTAACCATCCCTTGGAAGGTATTGTTAAAAGATCATCTATTCCTAATGAAATAGATGTAGCAGTGGCTTGCTGGAAACCCAAAGTCTTCACTTGATCCAGGATATGTGATGTATATGCCATTCCGAAATGATCTATTAATCTGCTAATAAGTCGTTTCATAGCAGTTCCATCTATCACTTTATTGTGAAAGACCAGGTCGGCCCGTTCTGCCATAAGTACCTCCATATTCCGATGAGTAGGATTCGACAATGGGCCTGAGTCAGTGATTCGAAAACTTCCTTTCCTCAATCTTTATTCACGTAGAAATTCAGAAAAAATGATAATACCAGTGAAATTGGATAGTCCCGACTTCCCGCAAGCACGGGTATCATCTAATCGAATTTCTTAGTTTAGATAGTGTATGAGTAGGCCCGGCAAAACCCCTGTATGGCTTCTTCTATTTCTCGATAAAAAGAAACATGACCAACTGTGGTTCGAATGTATATACAACGGATTCCTTTTTTTACACTTCCTACTATTAAATAGTGCCCATAAATCTCATGATAAGTACCCGAGGATTCATATTGAACTTCGATGGGAATTTCTCTTGAGCCAATGACACGTTGATCTAGCCGCCAACGGAGCCAAAAAGGACTATCTAAATTGATTCGTTTCTGCCGATAAGCTCCAAGTGCATCATAGGAACTACAAAAATGTAGTTCTTTCTCTTTCGTATACTTATAGTTATTGTTGTCAACTGTTTTATTTTGGTAGTTTCCGCAATTATATGGATTATACCTATTTGCACAAATACCCCGTCGATTCCCGATCGTTAATACATAGAGTCCGATAAGCATATCTTGAGTTGGTACGGAAATGGGATCTCCAATAGCTGGAGACAAGAGATTCATATGAGAAAACATAAGTAAACGGGCCTCCGCTTGAGCTTCCAAAGATAAAGGTACATGAACAGCCATTTGATCTCCATCAAAGTCTGCATTGAAGCCCTTACAAACTAGTGGGTGTAAACAAATAGCACGCCCCTCCAGTAAAATGGGTTGGAACGCCTGTATACCCAATCTATGCAGGGTAGGCGCTCTATTCAACAATACAGGATGCCCCTGCATAAC